TCTTGATGGGTATCAAGATAATTGGGAATTGGGAAGACTTAAAGAAGAAAAAAACGAAAAGACCCATTTACGGTTTGAAAAACCTCTTATAACTTTTTTTTTCGATTATAAAAGATGGAATCGTCCATTTAGATATATAAAAAATGATCTATTTGAAAATGCTGTACGAAATGAAATGTCACAATATTTTTTTTATACATGTCCAAGCGATGGAAAACAAAAAATATCTAATTATGTAGTTATGTTGTAGTTATGTAGAAATAAAAAAGATTAATAAAAATAAAAATATTAATACATAAGATAAATACAAAAATAGATAAGACGAAATTCGTCCACCCCCGGTATATTTGATCCCTTCCCCTATAAATAAACTCGCAACCCCAAGGCCATTTGTGATTCCATCAATTATACGTCTATCAAAGAATTGAATTAGTTCGGACAATCCTCTTATACTCATGAGGAATACCCTAATATAAAAAATATCTATGTAACCACGATTATATGACCAATTGTATACCATATTTTTTATTTGGTCCGAGAGAGTTCTTTTATAGCCCTTTTTTACAAATGAATTTATTAAGTGCAAATTCTTGAAAAATGAATAAGCGGACCCATAGAAAATAGATGCTATAAATAGTCCGAAAAGGGCTATACTTACTGAAAAAATTGCATTTGTAAAAAACTCATACCAATTCACAGAATAATTAGAATTTCCATGAAAAAGGTTTGTCCATGGAGTTAACCATTTCGATAATATATCAAAATCTACTACCCCTTCTTGATCAAAATGAATTCCTATTGATCCAATAAACAAAGTAAATAGTACCAATACAAGCAGAGGAAATAGCATAGTATTGTCCGATTCGTGCGGATACATGTAAGTGTATTTATTTCTAAAGTAAGTACTAAAGTATCGCATTCGATTTCTTATATTATGATCAATTTGATATGTATCCTTTGAAAAAAAGGAGACCTTAGTATTTTGTGTTAATAAAGATAAATTTCTATTTACTACTTTTGGTGCTTTCTTTCCCCATAAAGATATTGAATAGAATGAGCTATTTTTAATGCTACTGTAATTTTGAAAATGAACGCGCAAATTCCCATCAAAAGTAAGTAAATACATCCGAAACATATAAAATGCGGTTAATCCCGCAGTGAAACAAGCTATTATTGCGAAAATTGGTGAATACAACCAACTATCATTAAGAATTTCATCTTTTGACCAAAAACAAGCAAGAGGTGGAATACCACAAAGAGAAAGTGTACCTAATAAAAAAGTAATTCTTGTAATTGGAACATATCTTTTTAAACCGCCCATAAGAACCATATTCTGACTTTTATCTGGTGAATATCCAACAATAGGTTCCATTGAATGAATAATAGATCCGGATCCCAAAAACAATAAAGCTTTAGAATAAGCATGAGTGATCAAATGGAATAAAGCAGCTCGATAAGAACCTATACCTAGAGCTAACATAATATAACCCAATTGAGACATTGTAGAATAGGCTAAACTTCTTTTAATGTCTCTTTGAGCAAGAGCCAAAGTAGCTCCTAATAGTACTGTTATTATGCCTATTAAAGAAATGAAATTCATTATGTAAGGTATGACTATGAAAAGAGGAAGAAGTCTAGCTACAAGAAAAATTCCTGCTGCTACCATGGTAGCAGCATGTATAAGAGCCGAAATAGGAGTGGGCCCCTCCATGGCATCAGGTAACCATACGTGAAGGGGGAATTGTGCGGATTTGGCAATTGCGCCGACGAATAGTAATAAGGCACAGAGAGTAGCAAATAAAGAATTGAACCCATTACTATGGACCAAGTTATTAACTATTTTGAACAAATCCCGAAATTCGAAACTGCCTGTTATACAATAAAAACCTAAGATTCCTAATAATAAACCAAAATCCCCTACACGATTAGTTACAAAAGCTTTTTGGCAAGCACTTGCTGCAATCGGTCGTGTAAACCAAAAACCTATTAATAAATATGAGCACATTCCCACCAGTTCCCAAAAAATATAAATTTGTATCAAATTGGAACTAGTAACTAATCCCAACATGGAAGCATTGAAAAAACTCATATAAGCAAAAAATCTCAAATATCCTTGATCGTGAGACATATAATTATCGCTATAAATAATAACCATGATTCCAACAGTAGTAATTAGTACTGACATAATAGAAGTAAGTGGATCGATCAAGTGTCCGAACTCCAAGGAAAAATCATTATTGATGGTCCAAGACCATAGATATTGATAGATAGAACTTCCATTTATTTGCTGAATAGACAGACTGGACGAAAACCCAAAAGTTATACTTAGCAGTAAAACACTAGTAAAAGCCCACACCCGACGAATGTTTTTTGTTGCTGTAGGAATAAGCAGAAGCCCAAATCCTATTAACATGGTAACTGGAAGTGGAAGAGAGGGTATTATCCATGCATATTGATATGTATGTTCCATAAAAAAACCAATTTTAATTTTTTTTTTATTCTTATTTTTATTTATTTAATAGTTTCCGACTCACCAATTCTTATCTCTTTCGAAAGACACAATAATCAAAGACAAAGAAAAGAACTCAACAAAAATAGGAAAAAACTAAAATATTTTAATTCTTCATTATAATTATTCTGACTCTTTCTCATTCTCAGATATTTATTTGAAATATTAAAAAAGCTATAATTGGTTGATCGAATAACATCACTAACTAACTAATCATATATACATATATAATAGTAAGAAAACCAATTCCATCAAAAACAGTACTCGATTCTAATATAAGTCACAGTATCCATCAAAAATTCGACTCAATAAGGAGGGCCTGGTTATTCTAGTTCTGGTTATTCTAATTAATTTATTTGCAGTAATTATCTAACGCATTGGGAACCAATTGATGGGATTCCACTAAATAAAACTTATCTTTATCAGAAATCCTATGATACTCCTACTTCGTATAGTATAGTAGTGTAGTATAGAACTGAAAAAAAAAAAAATTCCCCCTTTATCTGACTTTATTAAAAATTATTATCTATTCTATTTATCCCTAGACATATATGATATGTCATGGGTATATATTTATTATATATTATAATTATGATATTTATTATATATTATAGTTATAATATATTATTAATATTTAATATATTTTAATATATTATTTAGTATATATATATTATTTAGTATATATATATATGTTTAGTATATAGTTTAGTATATATATAATATATTATATGTTTTTATATGTTATGTTTATGTTGTTTTGAAAAAATTATGGACTATTCATCATCCAAGAGATAAATATGGATAATGACTAAAAAAACGATCTATTTCGAACAATATATGTCTTTCACATACAACGATAAAAATTAGTACTTGTTTTTGAATGGCGGTTCCAAAAAAACGTACTTCTATATCAAAAAAACGTATTCGTAGAAATATTTGGAAAAAAAAGGGATATTTAACAGGAGAAAAAGCGCTTTCTTTAGCTAAATCGGTTGCCACTGGACATTCAAAGAGTTTTTTTGTGCAACAAACAAGTAATAAAATTTTAGAATAATCTAAATCAACATACCATGAATAACTTAAATTTTCTAAGATGAATGATTGATTCGCATTAACTAGTGTATTGAATGTATTGAACCCCTCAATATTAGTTAGAACTAAATTAGCTGCTGTGGTATGTAGAATAAGAGTTATTTTATGTTTACTGTGCTTTAATTTAAGTATTATTTTCAATCTCTATCAATTAAAAAAATTGATAGAGATTGAAAGTTTTTTTGTTATATGTGTAGCCCAAAACCTAATTAGATTTAGTAATTAAATTTAGTAAAGTAATATAGTATCATAAATTATGGACACAGCGAAGAGTATTATTAATGATTCTAAGGTATCGAAATCATTATAAAAATTCCTCAGATTTAGTGATAAAATTTTGATAAAGATAAATAGGAAATTATAGTTATTTTATTTTGTTTACTAATAAAATAAATATTTTTAATTTTCAATACATAAAATTAAGATAAACGAATAAAAAAAGAAAAAATAAAAAGGGACAATTTGGAGTTCTATAACTCGGTCTTCGGCCGATAGCAAAACTATCTAGTTTCGACTGTTCCGTAAGAACTTAGTTTCGAGATACGTGAAAGTTGATTGTTAAAACTGAACCCTACGGCGATACTAACTACGTGTTAGTGAACATTTAAATAAAATATAAATTTGAACGAATCTTTTTTTTTTTTTTTTTCATCGATTCTAATGTTTACTAAACTATATTGAATTCTTGAATCTTGACCGTTCGACATGAATTGAATATTATTTATTATTATTTTGAGTAAGCCGCCATGGTGAAATCGGTAGACACGCTGCTCTTAGGAAGCAGTGCTAGAGCATCTCGGTTCGAGTCCGAGTGGCGGCATCCTCTAAAAGGGATACAAAATGGATCCTATAATGTATTTAATTCTCGATTTTAATTCTGCAACGGAGCCCTCTTTTTATGATATTTGCGACTTTAGAACATATATTAACTCATATCTCTTTTTCGATTATTTCAATTGTGATTACGATTCATTTGATAAACTTATCAGTCCGCGAAATCGTAGGATTACGCAATTCATCAGAAACTGGGATGATAGCTACTTTTTTCTCTATAACAGGATTATTAGTTATTCGTTGGATTTATTCGGGGCATTTCCCGTTAAGTAATTTATATGAATCATTAATCTTTCTTTCTTGGGGTTTATCCATTATTCATATGATTCCCTATCTTAGGAATCATAAAAATGATTTAAGCGCAATAACCGCGCCAAGTGCTATTTTTACCCAAGGTTTCGCCACGTCGGGTCTTTCAACCGAAATGCATCAATCTTCAATATTAGTACCTGCTCTACAATCTCAGTGGTTAATGATGCACGTAAGTATGATGTTATTGAGCTATACATCTCTTTTATGTGGATCATTATTATCAGTCGCTCTTCTAGTCATTACATTTCGAAAA